TTTGATCGAAATTCTTTTTTCTTTTCCTGTCTCTATGATTTTCGATAAATGAGCCATGCTAATGTTTTTATCTCTATTCTATGGCGCAAGCGACCCTCGAGTCTATAAACAAGTACTAACTAAGGAAAAGAAAACTATACTAAAGAAAACAAAACATAGGATATCCATCCTAAAATCTAAAAAAAAAGACATATATATATTAGTAGGGCTATACGGATTCGAACCGTAGACCTTCTCGGTAAAACAGATCAAACAGATTATTATCGAAATGATTTGAACTGTTTCAAAGACCCAACATGCATTTTTCTGCATTGGGCTCTTTCATCAACTGATGTAAAGATCAGTTAATCCGCCATAGTTTTTCTTTACGGAAAGATAATAAGATGGCTCCCTTTGCTCTGATTGATTATTTGTATCATGATCTATCTAGGAGCAATACCAAAGTGTTTCAAAGGAGGATTACTTTGACTTAGGTCTGCCTCCGGCCTAAATTAAATCAAACTAAGTGAAATGGAGTTTCTATCGTTCCGCTCCAAGAGCGGACTATGAGACTTCATACACCTTAAAGTTCATAGAACGAAAAGAAGTTTTTTGGAGGCCCTTATCCTCATTATGCCTAGCATTGAGTGGGCTGGATATTTACCTTATCAACTAGTAAATCAATAAGGGTTCTATTTGATTAGGCACCAGAATTGGCACCTGAATCGGACTGAACCGACTGTTTGTCAGGCTACTGTTCTCCTATTCTCTCGAATCCATGAAGTAAGACATTGATTTTGCAATAAGGTCAATTATGTTCATTGCATAATAAGTTCCCTTGAAAAGCATTGGCGCACGTGTAAACGAGTTGCTCTACCGAACTGAGCTATAGCCCTTTTCAGAGATATCTTAACATATAGATAATTTCTTGTCAAGATGAATATTCTCTAATGCCGTAGGATACCCCTTTGATCTATTTACTATATACCATACCAATAACATACCATACCAAATACCAATAACGGAATACCAATAATGGAGCGGTATTGCTTATAAAAAGGATTCGATCTATAATTGATCGAAGTAATGTGACTTCTTTTTCTTTTGTGATGATAAATTGCCTACTTAACTCAGTGGTTAGAGTACTGCTTTCATACGGCGGGAGTCATTGGTTCAAATCCAATAGTAGGTAGGTAGGTAGAAAAATTACTAGATAGCATTGGACTTACTTTGCTTAGCTATCTAATAACTTTTTCTACCCTTCTTTTCTTTTTCTTTGTATCAATGAAACCTTTGGATTGTCTTCAATTGGATGGGGGAATCCAATTGATAGCCTCGACTCGTATCCTAGCCCGTTTGAGAGCTAGCTTTGCTTCAACCAATTCTTTCGTACCCTCAGCTCTACTCAAGTTAGCTTCGGCTATTTCAAGTGCCTGTTGAGCTTCTTCTGGATCAATGTCACTACCCAGTTCTGCATCATTTCCTAAAATGATGATCTCATTATTAACTATTCTCGCAAAACCACTCCACAGAACCGCCGTTAACCATTGGTCGTTGAGGAGGCGTATTCTCAAAGGACCCATATCTACAGCTGTGTTAATGGGGGCGTGATTTGGTAATACACCAATTTGGCCACTATTAGTAGATAAAATGATTTCTTTCACTTCACAATCCCAAATAATTCGTTTAGGGGTCAGTACATAAAGATTTAATTTCATTTCTTCAATTTGTTCTCCTCTTCTAAGTTTATAGCTTTCGTGCTAGCTTCATCGATGTTCCCCACCAAATAAAAAGCCTGTTCGGGTAGGCCATCTAATTCTCCGGAAAGGATTAGTTGAAACCCCCTAATTGTTTCTGCAAGACTAACATACTTTCCTGGAGAGCCGGTAAAAACTTCTGCCACAAAGAACGGTTGTGATAAGAACCGCTCAATTTTTCGTGCTCTTGCTACAGTTAAACGATCCTCCTCCGATAATTCATCCAACCCAAGAATTGCAATAATGTCCTGAAGTTCCTTGTAACGCTGTAAAGTTTCCTTAACTCTTTGCGCAGTTTCATAATGGTCCTTGCCAACGATCCGAGGCTGTAACATAGTTGAGGTTGAATCTAAAGGATCAACTGCGGGATAAATACCCTTGGAAGCTAATCCTCTGGAAAGTACGGTAGTAGCGTCCAAATGTGCAAATGTTGTGGCAGGAGCAGGGTCGGTCAAATCGTCCGCAGGTACATAAACTGCTTGGATCGAAGTTATCGATCCCTTGTTGGTAGAAGTAATTCTTTCTTGCAAAGAACCCATTTCTGTACTAAGGGTAGGTTGATAACCCACTGCGGAGGGCATTCTCCCTAATAAGGCGGATACCTCCGATCCTGCTTGAACAAAACGAAAGATATTATCGATGAATAAAAGCACGTCTTGCTTATTAACATCTCGGAAATATTCTGCCATAGTTAGGGCAGTTAAACCAACTCTCATACGAGCTCCCGGTGGTTCATTCATTTGGCCATAGACTAGAGCTACCTTTGATTCCTCAATATTTTTTTCATTAATTACTCCGGATTCCTTCATTTCCATATAAAGATCATTTCCTTCACGAGTCCGTTCCCCTACTCCGCCAAATACGGATACGCCTCCATGAGCTTTAGCAATGTTATTGATTAATTCCATGATGAGTACTGTTTTACCTACTCCTGCCCCCCCAAATAGTCCGATTTTTCCTCCACGCCGATAAGGAGCTAAAAGATCAACCACCTTAATACCTGTTTCAAAGATAGATAATTTCGTATCTAACTCAATAAAAGCAGGCGCGGATCTATGAATAGGGAATGTTGCACTAGTATCTACAGGACCCAAATTGTCAATAGGCTCCCCAAGAACGTTAAAAATTCGTCCGAGAGTAGCTCCACCGACCGGAACACTAAGAGGAGCTCCTGTGTCAATCACTTCCATTCCTCTCATCAACCCGTCTGTAGCACTCATAGCTACAGCTCTAACTCGATTATTTCCTAATAATTGTTGTACTTCACAAGTCACATTAATTTGCTTATCGGCAGTGTCTCGGCTCTTGACTATCAAAGCGTTATAAATATAAGGCAACTTGCCTGGGGGAAAAGTGATATCCAGCACGGGTCCAATAATTTGATCAATACGCCCTGCACTTTTTTCTTCAATTGTGGAAACCCCGGGACGCGAAGTAGTAGGATTGGTTCTCATAATTATCACATAATTAAAAAGGAATTTGTCGAAATTTTTCGTTTTTTTTTCTTGTTGAATAATGCCAAATCAAAAAAAATATCCCAAAATCCAAAAGTGAAAAGGAAATGAATTAGTTAATTCAATAAAAAAGAAAAGGGGACTAGCACTTGATTTCGTTGCCTAAGCGAATCCCATTCACTCGTTTACTCATGGAATGAGTCCGTTGGAAAGTTCAATCAATCTTTTTTTTTTCATAGACATTTTTCCTTTTGTCAAAGATCTTTGCCTACTCTACTTTCCTGCCTAGGACTTCGATATACAAAATATATACTACTGTGAAGCATAGATTGCTGTCAACAGAGAATTTTCTTAGTATTTAGGTATTTTGATTCAAAATAAGAAAGGGGGCCTATTAAGAACTTATAAAATTGTAAAAAAAGGATTAAGGGATTGGTTTGGGTTGCGCTATATCTATCAAAGAGTATACAATAATGATGGATTTGGTAAATCAAATCTATGGTTTAATAATGAACCATGTTAACTTACCATAACAACAACTCAATTCCTATGGAATTCCTATAGGATATAACGTAGACAGGGTGTACGTATTATATATGAATGAAACATATTCATTAACTTAAGCGTACTCCCTTTTTTATTTAATGAGTTGATATTAATTGAATATCTTTTTTTTTTTTAGATTTTTGCAAAGGATTAATTTACGCTTAATCCATATCGAGTAGACCTTGTCGTTGTGAGAATTCTTAATTCATGAGTTGTAGGGAGGGACTTATGTCACCACAAACAGAAACTAAAGCAGGTGTTGGATTTCAAGCTGGTGTTAAAGATTATAAATTGACTTACTACACCCCGGAATACGAAACCAAGGATACTGATATCTTGGCAGCATTTCGAGTAACTCCTCAGCCCGGGGTTCCGCCTGAAGAAGCAGGGGCTGCAGTGGCTGCGGAATCTTCTACTGGTACATGGACAACTGTTTGGACTGATGGACTTACCAGTCTTGATCGTTACAAAGGACGATGCTATCACATCGAACCCGTTCCTGGGGAAGAGGATCAATATATCTGTTATATAGCTTATCCATTAGATCTATTTGAAGAGGGTTCTGTTACTAACATGTTTACTTCCATTGTGGGTAACGTATTTGGTTTCAAAGCCCTACGTGCTCTACGTTTGGAGGATCTACGAATTCCTGCTGCTTATGCAAAAACTTTCCAAGGTCCGCCTCATGGTATCCAAGTTGAAAGGGATAAGTTGAACAAGTATGGTCGTCCTTTATTGGGATGTACTATTAAACCAAAATTGGGATTATCCGCAAAAAATTACGGTAGAGCGTGTTATGAGTGTCTACGCGGTGGACTTGATTTTACCAAAGATGATGAAAACGTAAACTCACAACCATTTATGCGCTGGAGAGACCGTTTTGTCTTTTGTGCCGAAGCAATTTATAAAGCACAAGCAGAAACCGGCGAAATCAAGGGGCATTACTTGAATGCGACTGCAGGTACATGCGAAGAAATGATTAAGAGAGCTGTATTTGCGAGGGAATTAGGGGTTCCGATTATAATGCATGACTACTTAACTGGAGGATTCACCGCAAATACTAGTTTATCTAATTATTGCCGCGACAACGGCCTACTTCTTCACATTCACCGAGCAATGCATGCAGTTATTGATAGACAGAAAAATCATGGTATACATTTCCGTGTATTAGCTAAAGCATTGCGTATGTCTGGGGGAGATCATATCCACTCCGGTACAGTAGTAGGTAAGTTAGAAGGGGAACGCGAAATGACTTTAGGTTTTGTTGATTTATTGCGTGATGATTATATTGAAAAAGATCGTTCTCGCGGTATCTTTTTCACCCAGGACTGGGTATCCATGCCAGGTGTTATACCGGTGGCTTCAGGGGGTATTCATGTTTGGCATATGCCAGCTCTGACCGAAATCTTTGGAGACGATTCCGTATTACAATTTGGTGGAGGAACTTTAGGACATCCTTGGGGGAATGCACCAGGTGCAGCAGCTAATCGGGTGGCTTTAGAAGCCTGTGTACAAGCTCGTAACGAAGGGCGCGATCTTGCTCGTGAAGGTAATGAAATTATCCGAGCAGCTTGCAAATGGAGTCCTGAACTAGCCGCAGCTTGTGAAGTATGGAAAGCGATCAAATTCGATTTCAAGCCGGTAGATACCATCGATGAAATGAAATAGAAAAAATCAGTTACGAAATGCAGTAATTCTTCTTTAATCTCCTAATTGATTGCAATTAAATTCGGCTCGATCTTTTTTTTTTTTACAAAAAGATCGAGCCAAATTTAAATATATCTTGATACGATCAAGAGACTTGACAAATCGAGATTCTTCTATTCTATATATCTAGAATATAGAAAGGTATAATACAATAAACAAATACAAATCAAAATATAGTATTATCATATGATAATGGAAAAAGAAAAATCAAATTATCCATTCCATTCATTTTTTTATAGATAAAAAATCCTTTTCTAGAATACTAAAGAATACTAACTAAAGGATTTTTTATCTATAAAAAATCTTTATTTTGCAAACTGAAAAATACAATAGTCAATATTCCTTATAATAGATATACTTAATTATATCATAAGAATCTTAAGATCTATTTTGAATAGATAGAAATAGTAAATTGGAATTGAGACACCTATTCTATGACAGATTTAAACTTACCCTCTATTTTCGTGCCTTTAGTAGGCTTAGTATTTCCGGCAATTGCAATGTCTTCTTTATTTCTTTATGTGCAGAAAAATAAGATTGTCTAGAACCGACGGGGCCTAATTTGCTCAATCTATTTCCAGATCATAATACAAATATTTTTTAGTGTAAGTAAAATAGTAATATGATAGGGTATGTAGCTCTTTCTACACACAAATGAAAAACGTCTATGGATGCAGATATAGGCTACGAGCAAAAATGCATACATATGCGTAGCCAAGTATAGCGAGTTTTTTTAAGCGGATCCAGGAATTTTTTTTTTGAATAGAAAGTCAATGTATCTAACCAATTATTTCACAGGAGTACTAGCTGCTAAAGGTGATTTCAGAATCAAAAAAAGTAAAATCAAAATCATTTAGCTTATTCTCTCAATTTCAATTAACCGCTGCTGGATTTAGTATATCTAATATGAATTGGCGATCAGAACACATATGGATAGAACTTCTAAAGGGTTCTCGAAAAAGAGGTAATTTTTTCTGGGCCTGTATTCTTTTTCTAGGTTCATTAGGATTCTTAGCGGTTGGGGCTTCCAGTTATCTTGGTAAGAATATGATATCCCTACTTCCATCTCAACAAATTCTTTTTTTTCCACAGGGAGTCGTGATGTCTTTCTACGGAATCGCGGGCCTATTCATTAGCTCCTATTTGTGGTGCACTATTTTGTGGAATGTAGGCAGTGGTTATGACCGATTTGATAGAAAAGAGGGAATAGTGTGCATTTTTCGTTGGGGATTCCCTGGAATAAAACGTCGCATCTTTCTTCGATTCCTTGTGCGGGATATCCAATCAATTAGAATTCAGGTTAAAGAAGGTCTTTATCCTCGTCGTATCCTTTATATGGAAATACGCGGCCAGGGGGTCATTCCCTTGACTCGTACTGATGAGAAGTTTTTTACTCCACGAGAAATTGAACAAAAAGCTGCCGAATTGGCCTATTTCTTGCGCGTACCAATTGAAGTATTTTGAGTATTTATCTAAAGGAAGGAACAACCGAATATTCTTCCCTTTTCATATGAAGGGGCTTTTTTTATTATTCTATTTCTCTATTCCACTCCATGAAAAGAAATCTCATATTCATATAGAGTCAGCGAATGAAGCGGATTCATTAACAACTCAATTTACAGATCAAAAATGAAAAAAAAGAAAGCATTGCCTTCTTTCCTATATCTTGTATTTATCATACTTTTGCCCTGGGGAGTCTCTTTCTCTTTTAACAAATGTCTGGAACTTGGGATTAAGAATTGGTGGACTACCAGGCAACCTGAAACTCTCTTAACGGATATTCAAGAGAAAAGAATTCTAGAAGGATTCATAGAATTAGAAGAGCTTTTTCTCTTGGACGAAATGATAAAAGAGAAACCGAAGACACATGTACAAAAACCTCCTATAGGAATACACAAGGAAATAATACAATTGGCCAAAATAGATAATGAGGACCATCTCCATATCATTTTGCATTTCTCAACAAATATAATCTGTTTGGCTATTCTAAGTGGTTCTTTTTTTCTGGGTAAAGAGAAACTTTTAATTTTGAATTCTTGGGCTCAGGAATTCTTCTATAACTTAAATGACTCAATAAAAGCTTTTTTTATTCTTTTAGTTACGGATTTTTTTGTTGGATTTCACTCCACCCGCGGTTGGGAACTACTAATTCGTTGGGTCTACAACGATCTTGGATGGGCTCCTAACGAGCTAATTTTCACTATTTTTGTTTGTAGTTTTCCTGTGATTCTAGACACGTGTTTGAAATTTTGGGTCTTTTTTTGTTTAAACCGTCTATCTCCTTCGCTTGTAGTCATTTATCATTCAATTAGTGAAGCGTAATTAGATTTCTTAATATTAATCAAATTAGCATTTTTCTTCCTTTAGAAAGAAAGCCCTTTTCCTTTTTAGCAAAATTCTTTCTATTTCTACCTGCTCAAGGTATTCATCATTCCAGTACAACTGTTGCAGTAGAATAACAACAGACTCGTGTATAGGGAACTAGATTAACTTAGCTACCTATCTAATTTATTGTAGAAATTCCGGGATCCACGATTGGACATGGAAAATAGAAATACTTTTTCTTGGGTAAAAGAACAGATGATTCGATCGATTTCTGTATCGATCATGATATACGTAATAACTCGGACATCTATTTCAAATGCATATCCCATTTTTGCGCAGCAGGGTTATGAAAACCCGCGGGAAGCAACTGGACGAATTGTATGTGCCAACTGCCATTTAGCTAATAAGCCCGTGGATATTGAAGTTCCCCAAGCTGTCCTTCCCGATACTGTATTTGAAGCAGTTCTTCGAATCCCTTATGATATGCAGCTGAAACAAGTTCTTGCTAATGGGAAAAAGGGAGGGTTGAATGTGGGTGCTGTTCTTATTTTGCCTGAGGGATTCGAATTAGCGCCGCCCGACCGTATTTCTCCTGAGTTGAAAGAAAAGATAGGAAATCTCTCTTTTCAGAGTTATCGTCCCAATAAAAAAAATATTCTTGTGATAGGCCCTGTTCCCGGTAAGAAATATAGTGAAATTGTCTTTCCCATTCTTTCCCCCGATCCCGCTACAAAAAAAGACGTTCATTTCTTAAAATATCCCATATATGTAGGGGGAAACCGAGGAAGGGGACAGATTTATCCTGATGGTAGCAAGAGTAACAATACAGTTTATAATGCTACGTCAACGGGTATAGTAAAAAAAATACTACGTAAAGAAAAAGGGGGATATGAAATATCCATAGTTGATGCGTCGGATGGGCGCCAAGTGATTGATATTATACCTCCCGGGCCAGAACTTCTTGTTTCAGAGGGGGAATCTATTAAGCTTGATCAACCATTAACAAGCAATCCTAATGTGGGAGGGTTTGGTCAGGGGGATGCAGAAATAGTGCTTCAGGATCCATTGCGCGTCCAAGGCCTTTTGTTCTTTTTCGCATCTGTTATTTTAGCACAAGTCTTTTTGGTTCTCAAAAAGAAACAGTTTGAAAAGGTTCAATTGTACGAAATGAATTTTTAGATCCCCGGATTTCTTACCATTAAGTTAAGTTAGTAAAAAGTCTCGATTTCTGGAATTCCGTATTTCTATCTCATGCAAAAGAACAGAATCCAAGGCAGAGGCGAGAACAATAAAAGGAACAAGTGCTTTTAGGAGGAATTGCAGGTCTTCGTAATCCTCTATTGGGCACAAGAAAAAAGCAAAAAATACTTTTTCTTGTGCCCATTCATTCTTCTTGTATCGAAGTAAGAATCTTTTTTCTTCTTATTTGTTTTGTCAAAGATTACTATTTATTCTTTATTCGGGTCTGTCTCTTGGACTTCCTTTGCTTAAGTTCGGTCGCGGTAGTGGACAAACAGAGGGAAAGAAAGTATGGCGGGGACAAATTTCTTGTGAGGAAATAGAATTGCTTTACTTTTTCAATTAAGTTCAACTTCGAACTTACAGAAATTTTGCAAAAAAAAGTATACCCTTCCATTGAAGGGTGGTTTTTTAGGCTAGTGGAGTAGTTTTGATTAAGGTTTTATTAGTTTATTACTCTAAACTAAATCAAAGATTTGCAGGAAACTTCCTTCGTAGAATAAAATATTGGATCCTCAATTGATCCCCTCTTTGTTGTTGCTTCATAAGAGTATTGTAGATTATGGAATAGATTAAAATCGCGTTATAAGAATTCCGCGGGTCCTTTCCGCTCTAATCAGATAAAGGGGGGTAAGGACCCGCTAAGCTCCTACTTTTTCATGTTTACAATCTGGCTCCTCCGATTACTATAGAGATGAACCTAATCCAGAATAAGAACCGTAAAAGAAAACACCTATTAAACCAATCACAAGAATACCGGTTACAGTACCTATCAGCCAAAGAGGAATTCTTCCAGTAGTATCGGCCATTTCCCCTACTTTCCTCCACATTTTCTCAATTGGTCATGCTAGAGACAAAAACAGTCATGGATAGTTATAAGGATGGTATCCTTCCAAATGGGATAAGAGAATTCTTACTACTCTCTACCTTTCTCTCAATTGAAGAAGTAATTGGAAAATAAAACAGCAAGTACAAAAATGAGTAATAAACCCCAGTATAGACTGGTACGATTCAATTCAACATTTTGTTCATTCGGGTTTGATTGTGTCATAGTTCTATAGTTGGAATTTGTTTATCGTTGGATGAACTGCATTGCTGATATTGATCCCAAGAAAAAAACCGTGGGTACAGCTAATCCGTGAACAGCCAGCCATCGCACTGTAAAAATGGGATAGGTTCGATCTATGGTCATTGGGGGCCTCCTAAAAGGATCTACTAAATTCATCTAGTTGTTCTAAAGAATCAAAACGGTCGGTTATTAATGGAATTCCTTGTCGGCTTTCCGTGAAATATTCGTTTGGCCGAGGACTTCCAAACACGTCATAAGCTAAACCCGTACTGACAAATAACCAACCCGCAATGAATAGGGAAGGTATAGTAATGCTATGAATAACCCAGTATCGAATACTGGTAATAATATCAGCAAAAGAACGTTCTCCCGTGCTTCCAGACATGCTGAGCTCCCTAAATTTTTGTACATTCAAAAAAGGAATTGATTCCGTAAAAGATGGGATCAACCAGTAAATAGAAAATTACTGATATTTCATCCTTGTGAGATTGTCAATTTTGTACCAAAGGTGTATTTTGAGTATACCAAATTAGTATAGCTATCCTTCCTATGGCACAGCAATCCAGTTTGGCTTGGTCCCGAAACAGAATTCCCTTTTTTTCTTCTTTGTTCCTTGTCTATAGGGAAACTACATGTTATTCAAGGCATTAATAGAAACCCCAATTTTTTGGGTCCTACTTATTTTCATTGTCTTCGGAATAGTAGACTAATTTAATTTTGAATAGCGACCAAGATCTTGGTAAAATCTAAGTTAATGACCAAAGGTTTGGATAAAGAATTTAGGAAGGGTATTCTCATATTGACGCAATATAAGGATAAGTATATGCGATAAGGATAAGTATATGCGAAATCTATCCCTTTTTAGTTAAAAGTTTTATTCGAATCCAACCTTTCCTTTTAAGGAATTAAATTGGTTAGCATAAAATAATAATAAATAGAAAATCGAATAGTAGATAATTCGTTATGAAAGAAACGGAATACATTCTTTGACAAGATTCGTAATCAATCCTTGTCTTGTTTGTTGGATTAGGTCTAACTTTCTTAACAACCTGCAAGCATGGAACTTTACGAGATGAAATAGGGAAAGACAGAAGATAGAACTTAAAAGAAAAAGATAATTGGGGTAACTCGTCTTCGAATCAACTTTGGTTGGGGTTCAAAAAATGAATAAAAAAATAAGGTAAATTCAAGGAAGAGCTTTCCTTTTTTCAGGGGGCCTTTGGGAGTCGTGGAATGATTTTCTTCTCCTCTTATTCCATATGGAATACAATGAGTTAAAATAAGAAGGAATAGGAGACGGCCATTTGCTCCAAAAAGAGGATTAAATCCTATTGAAAAGAAATAATCTGAAATAGAAAGAACTTTTTCATATTCCATTCTTTATTTATCTTTTATTCATAAATTCCCCCCCCCAAAAAAAATCCAATTTCATTTTTCAATGGGTTTATTTAGATGATCTAGTTCTTAATATTATTACTTTACTTAACTGACAGATTCCACAAAAAATCTCTTGATTCGGAATTAGGGACTCATGTCCCATCTGATGAATCGATTTTCTTTTACACTTCTGTATCTCGCTCTATCTTGTTTTTTAGTATTATCTAAAATAACCGATGAATTATGAATTTTCCATAACTTAGGTAAGTGTTTTACCAACATATGTAGTCTAGGAAAAAAATAGAATTTAACCCCTTCATGCTTACTATAACTAGTTATTTCGGTTTTCTACTGGCTGCTTTAACTATAACCCCAGCTCTATTTATTGGCTTGAACAAGATACGTCTTATTTGAAATGATTTGAATGAATAAGTCAGAAAATAAGAATCTTTCCTTTGGATTCCTGGTATTATACGACCCTTTTCCACACTAATTACCAATTCTTTTCTTGGTCATTGAGATTCGTGGATAATTTAGACTATTATTTAGAGATAGATCGTACCTCTTTTTTTATCCCCTCAAACAAATCGAAATGATTGAAGTTTTTCTATTTGGAATCGTCTTAGGCCTAATTCCTATTACTTTAGCGGGATTATTCGTGACTGCGTATTTGCAATACAGGCGTGGGGATCAGTTGGATCTTTGATTGAGTAATATTTATTTTTTGATTGACCTCCTCCAGACCAGAGAGGGGGTCAAATTGGAGTTGTAATTCGACTTTGTTTTTTTCAGTTATTTTACTCTGTTTCGACATAAGATAGATGCAATCACGCTCTGTAGGATTTGAACCTACGACATCGGGTTTTGGAGACCCGCGTTCTACCAAACTGAACTAAGAGCGCTTTCAAAAAGAAAATCCTTTTCTACTCCTAACGTGTCTCGCGTACGTGTGTCTCGCGTACGTATAGTATCCACAAATTCAAGTTTATGCCCATAAAGAAGAGAGAAGTAATAGGTAGGGATGACAGGATTTGAACCTGTGACATTTTGTACCCAAAACAAACGCGCTACCAAGCTGCGCTACATCCCTTTTACAAATTGTTGTACAATGCCATTGTACACAATTCCTTTCTTGTTTTGCACATCGTAATTTTCTTCTATTTCTCTATCTATATAGAACTTTCTTGTCATTTCTTGTTTTTGGTCTCATATAATCAAGGAAGGGTATATATCTAAAATACAGTTGAATTTCACCTATAAAAGAAAGGTTACTATTCCTTAGTAATGTGTAGGAAGAAGGTGTCATCTTTTTCTTTTTTAGGGATAAGAAAATCTGGTCTATATGGTTCATTCTATATATATATAGAATATTTCTTTTGTTTTTTAGTTAGGAATTTCGCCTAAAGAAATACAAACGATCTTGGGCAAGAGTATCTGATCATATATGTATTCCAATAAGGAAGGAGGATTTTCAATGCGGGATATAAAAACATATCTCTCTGTAGCACCCGTGCTAAGTACTCTCTGGTTTGGGGCTTTAGCAGGTTTATTGATAGAAATTAATCGTTTATTCCCAGATGCTTTGTCATTCCCTTTTTTTTAATTCTAGTTATTTCCTATGCGAGATATAGAATTCTTCATGACATGAAGAAAATTTTTCTTCAATCCTTTTTTAGTATACGAAGCAAAAAGAAAGAAAAGATGGATTGGGTTGAACCTAAGAATCATGAAAAATTTGCTAAATCTCATTATGGAAGAAAACATCAATTTAATTAAAAGCGGTATCCAAGCTAAGTCAGGCCTCACAAATCCGAGCATAGAAAGAGGCTAGAGCCAGGCTTGCTAAGGATTTCGAAGCAAAATTCTTGCAAATTCGACAAGGATTGTATTCTTTAATTATTTCTCCATTTTTTATTACTTAATTTACAAATTTCAAAAATTTTGTATTCTATTGGATTTTATTCTTCTTTTTCGGATCCAATATAGAAGAATAAAAGAACAGATATAAGAATTAAGTTAAGTCGATCCAAAAAGGAAAGGAGGTTCATGGGCAAGGGCAAAGATGTTAGAATCAGAGTGATTTTGGAATGTATCAGTTGTGTTCGAAAGGGTACCAATAAGGAATCGAGGGGGATTTCTAGATATAGTACTCAAAAGAATCGCCACAATACACCCGGACAATTAGAATTAACAAAATTTTGTCGTTATTGCCGCAAGCATACGACTCATAATGAAATAAAGAAATAGGAACATCGTATTTTTGATTTTTCTAAATCTAAAGAACAGAAAGAGTAAGAACTTCTTATTTTCTTATTTAATATATAGAACATAGATAGAATACAAAATACAAATCAACTCATCTGATTTTAGTCAGATTTTAGGTAGATATTATTTCATATGTATAGAGGTTTTTTTATATATAGTATATGAATCAAATAATATATGGACCAAAGAAAGACTACTTCTTCTGGATCCAAAATGAATAAAATAAAGAAATCCAGTTTTTTTTTTTTCAAATTTTAAAATAAGGAATAATTCATGTCTATATCTAAACAACCTTTTCGTAAATCTAAGCAACCTTTTCGTAAATCCAAACAAACTTTTCATAAATCCAAGCAGCCTTTTCGTAAATTCAAACAACCTTTTCGTAAATCCAAACAACCTTTTCGTAGGCGTTCCCGAATTGGTCCGGGGGATCGAATTGATTATAGAAACATGAGTTTAATTAATCGATTTATTAGTGAACAAGGAAAAATATTATCCAGACGAATAAATAGATTAACCTTGAAACAACAAAGATTAATTACTCTTGCTATAAAACAGGCTCGTATTTTATCTTTCTTACCATTTCGTAACTATGAGAATGAGAAGCAATTTCAAGCCCAGTCAATTTCAATAATTACTGGTCCTAGACACAGAAAAAATAGACATATTCCTCAATTAACACAAAAGTTCAATTCCAATCGAAATTTAAGAAACTCCAACCAGAATTTAAGAAACAACAATCGGAGCTTAAGTTCCGATTGTTGATGTTTTATTCAAAAAGGTCAAACTCATATATAAATATAAATAAAGTAATCCAGTTTAGATTCTTGTGTTTGTTCTAATTCTAAGAAAAGAAAGAAAAATGGGAAAAGAAATAGTTTTTTTATTTATTGCAACATGCTCGTTGATTCCTGCCACTTAATCTTAATTTATTGTATCTTCCCGGAGTTCCCTCTCCGGGAATTTGGTTTTAATTATTCCTGTATATTACTTTTTTATCCCTTTAATTGATTGTTTTTATTTTATTGGAAATCGTGTAAAGATTATTTGGATTTAATACAGCTACTTGTGCAAGCATTTTACGATTAAGAATCAATTCCTTTTTGTACAGATTGTGTATTAATTTACTATAACTATCGAATACTTTATATATGCGTGTTGCTGCGTTTATCCGAGTGATCCACAAACGACGAAAATCCCTCTTTTGCCTGCCTCGATCTCGATGAGACGAAACAAAAGCTCTTCTTACTTGTTGGGTAATCATTCGATTAAGTCTTAAATGAGCCCCCCTAAAGTTTGAGGCAAATGAACGCATTTTTGTTCGTCGTCTCCGAGCTATATATCCTCGCGGAACTCTGGTCATTGAATTAAATTAACCTTACTGAATAACTAATGATTTCTCTTCTTTTAACTGCTCTTTTTCCCATTAATAACAAAACGGATTATTCCGATATATAAAATATTAATTCCAATGGCTTTTGCTACTATAACCTTCCCAACCACGATTTTTTATTCTATCCCCTTCAGTTATTTCACATAGAAATAACAAATTCTAACGATACTAAAAAAACCGTGGGTTCCATCGTTTCTATGATTCCCTTTTAAACGGCGAGGCCCTCTCTATACACCGGAGCCCTTTCTTTTATCAAAAGAAAAGATATTGTGGACTTGTATAATTCACATTCTTTGGCTCTACCTATCCATTGTAGAGTAAATAGCTCTTTTCACAATAAATAAGAGTTATTCATACAGTGACGGTATTTAATTCTGAAAGTTGGCTTAAGTAGCTGACCCTTTAGTCCGTTCTTTTAAGATAAAGGAGCATAAGCCTTTTCTTTTTATTACTATTTCCTCCGCTTAATGGATAACCATTTGCTACCAATGGGGGAATAGCTTCTTCCAATCTAGATGATTGGATTTGCACCAAAGGAAACCATAAATTCCATATACCATAGAAATCTAGGATAGAGAAGCTCTATCCTACTCATTGGTAACGATCATGGATACTTCCAAATTTGTCTTATTTGTTTGAACTCATGATCTGAACGAGTCGCACATACACCCTAGCACATGTTCCTCGACGCTGAGGACATCCCTTAAGCGCGGGCGTTTTTCTAGCATTTCGTATTGGCTGTCTTGCATTTCTAATAAGTTGTTTAACCGTTGGCATGTCGTATGTATATAGAAAAAAATGGATTGGTTTAGATCGATCTTAACCTGATGATTCATCATCATGAAGTATTTCTATTTTCTATAAAATCGCATAAAAACCCGAATTTAGGTTTGAAATAAATTTAGAAGAAATTCAGCCACTACCAATCCTTAAACATTTCTGGAAACCATACTGGATCAGTATCGCAGTGCTCGTCAATCATTTCATCCCCTACAATATCGACAAGTCCATAAGCTTTGGCTTCGTCTGCTGACATAAAAACATCCCTTTCCATGTCTTCGGATACAACCCAAAAAGGCTTGCCTGTTCTTAGTGCATAAACCCTTGTGATCATTTCGCGAACTTTGTGTAACTCTTCCACTTCTAGTAAAAATTCTTGTGTCCTTGCCCGATAATAAGCACTAGCAGGTTGGTGAAGCATAATTCTAGCGTGAGGGAATGCTATACGCTTAGTAGGTTCTCCTCCAAGCAGAATGAAGGAGGCCATGGACGCGGCTATTCCGAGGCATATTGTATATATATCTGGTGTCACCGTTTGCATCGTATCAAAAATTGCCATTCCTGAGATTAACCACCCACCAGGGGAGTTTATAAACAAAAAAATATCGCTAATTCCATCTTCTATACTGAGATATACCATGAGACCTGTAATATGATTCGTGATCTCGCAACGAATCTCTTGACCTAAAAAAAGTGTCCTTTCTCGATACATAACATTGTATAAGTCAACCCAAGTCGCTTCTTCATCTCCGGGAATCCGGTAAGGTACTTTTGGAACACCAATGGGCATATTAGATTAATATTATTAAATTTAAGTATGAAAACTACACTTTAATATGGAAACTTAAGAATGGAAGAGAAAGAAAGAATCGGCAGTTTATTATCTTCATTTTTTTCTTATTCTATAAGAATACTATAGATTCTATTAATACTCTATTAATACATAGATTGAAATGATACATAGATTGAAAAATTATACATATAAGGAAGGTAAGACAGATTGAATAAAGAAAAAGGAATCTGTGATTCGAATGATAAACAAAGAGGGATTGGGGATCTATTCTTCGTTTTTCGAAATAGCCCAAGTTACCCATTGCATATTGGCACTTATCGAGTATAGAATAGATCTGCTTCTCTTTCTTCTTACAAACAGAATTGGCTTCTTATTTTTAATGAAATGAAATAAATATTCACGCTTTCTGACACAGGATCCCCTAAAAGGGTTAGGTACATAGGATATGGATAGTCTTTTCCAATGCGATAAAATAAAATGACATCGTGTCTATTTTTCTTTGCTAAAGGGGTATTTCCATGGGTTTGCCTTGGTATCGTGTTCATACTGTCGTATTGAATGATCCGGGTCGATTGCTTTCGGTGCATATAATGCATACAGCTCTAGTTTCTGGTTGGGCTGGCTCGATGGCTTTATACGAATTAGCGGTTTTTGATCCTTCTGATCCTGTTCTGGATCCAATGTGGAGACAAGGTATGTTCGTCATCCCCTTCATGACTCGTTTAGGAATAACCAATTCGTGGGGTGGTTGGAGTATTTCAGGAGGAACTATAACAAATCCGGGTATTTGGAGTTATGAAGGTGTGGCAGGTGCACATATTGTGTTTTCTGGCTTGTGTTTCTTGGCAGCTATCTGGCATTGGGTATATTGGGACTTAGAAATATTCTGTGATGAGCGGACGGGAAAACCTTCTTTGGATTTGCCCAAGATCTTTGGAATTCATTTATTTCTTGCAGGGGTGGCTTGTTTTGGCTTTGGTGCATTTCATGTAACCGGTTTGTACGGTCCTGGGATATGGGTATCCGATCCTTATGGACTAACTGGAAAAGTACAAGCTGTAAATCCTGCGTGGGGTGCGGAAGGTTTTGATCCTTTCGTTCCGGGAGGAATAGCTTCGCATCATATTGCTGCGGGTACATTGGGCATATTAGCGGGCCTATTCCATCTTAGTGTCCGTCCGCCTCAACGTCTATACAAAGGACTACGTATGGGTAATATTGAAACTGTACTTTCCAGTAGTATCGCTGCTGTTTTTTTTGCAGCTTTCGTAGTTGCCGGAACTATGTGGTATGGATCAGCAACTACCCCAATCGAATTATTTGGGCCTACTCGTTATCAGTGGGATCAGGGATATTTTCAGCAAGAAATATATCGAAGAGTTAGCGATGGGTTAGCCGAAAATCTTAGTTTATCAGAAGCTTGGTCTAAAATTCCCGAAAAATTAGCTTTTTATGATTATATTGGTAATAATCCGGCGAAGGGGGGATTATTCAGAGCAGGCTCAATGGACAATGGGGATGGAATAGCTGTTGGATGGTTAGGACATCCCGTCTTTAGAGATAAAGAAGGGCGTGAGCTTTTTGTACGTCGTATGCCCACTTTTTTTGAAACATTTCCGGTAGTTTTGGTAGATGAAGAGGGAATTGTGAGAGCGGACGTTCCTTTTAGAAGAGCAGAATCCAAATATAGCGTTGAACAAGTAGGCGTAACGGTGGAGTTCTATGGTGGCGAACTTAATGGAGTAAGTTATTCTGATCCTGCTACTGTAAAAAAATATGCGAGGCGTGCCCAATTAGGAGAAATTTTTGAATTAGATCGAGCTACTTTGAAATCAGATGGTGTTTTTCGGAGCAGTCCAAGGGGTTGGTTCACTTTTGGTCATGCTACTTTTGCTTTGCTCTTCTTTTTCGGACACATTTGGCATGGGGCTCGAACCTTATTCCGAGATGTTTTTGCTGGTATTGATCCAGACTTGGATGCTCAAGTCGAATTTGGAACATTCCAAAAAGTTGGGGATCCAACTACAAGGAGACAGGCAGTCTGATACCACATTGCTATGGTATCTTTCACCTCTCTTTTTTGATTTGACATGGGAAACATCTCCTGTCCTTTCTTTGACTCTTTTTCTTTTTTTATATGGGAAATGATCCCAAATGAGAAGTGAATAGGTGTGGAAGTTATAATTGTAAATAAACCGCGATCGAATCTATGGAAGCTTTGGTTTATACGTTCCTTTTAGTTTCGACTTTAGGGATAATTTTTTTCGCTATCTTCTTCCGAGAACCACCTAAGGTTCCGACTAAAAAATGAAATAATTTAATTGAAGTAAGAAGTCTCCCAGATGGGAGACTTCTTACTTCAATTAGTCCCCATGTTCTTCGAATGGATCTCTTAATTGTTGAGAGGGTTGCCCAAACGCGGTATATAAGGCATACCCAGTAAAGCTTACAAGTAAACCAGATATGAAGATGGCGACTAAAGTTGCTGTTTCCATTTTTATAGAATTTCAAGATTACAATGGATCTATGAAAAGATCGTGTATTTACAACTACAACGGAATAGTATACAAAGTCAACACCAATGATTAAATAGAATTTATGGCTACACAAACCGTTGAAGATAGTTCTAGACCTAGGCCAAAACGAACTGGCGCAGGTAGTTTATTGAAACCTTTGAATTCGGAATATGGGAAAGTAGCTCCGGGTTGGGGGACTACCCCCTTTATGGGGGTTGCGATGGCTTTATTCGCGATATTCCTATCTATCATTTTAGAAATTTATAATTCTTCTGTTTTACTGGACGGAATTTTAATGAATTAGGTTTCTACTAACTATGAAGTCATAGTTTTTCCACCCAAAAAGGGCCTTTCTGCTTTAAGTTCCACATTTCTATACATTCTGGTAGTTCGACCGTGGATTTTTTTGTTTTGGTATCTCTGGAATATGAGTGTGTGACTTGTTAGAATTGATCCTATTGATAATACATAGAAAAGGCCTGTTCTCTCTATCAAGATGATTCTAATTCGTCGGATATTATTTATTCTAGTATCTGGAACACGAAATACATAGAGTGGATCAAGAAAAAAATGGAACTATGATTCATACTCACTATTTAGACCTCGCAACCAGACTGAAAAAAAAAAAAAATTAAAGTAGTTCTTAATAAAAAAAAAAAAGAATTTTTCTTCTTTCCGATTTTGTTTGCCCAAAAGACAACTTTTTTTCTCTCGCTTTTGTCGAGTCATTACACCAATTCAATAAATGATCATCAAGCGGTTCTTATTCGAAGAACCCTTGCCTTTTGTTTAGCTTGAGACTCAATCATCGTGGCTCTAGTATGAATCTAAGGTTTTAATCGAACTAATTCATAGGATCGCAACAAGATAATTTCTATTAGAAAACCGCTATAAATTTTTATTTATTTTTTTACTAGTAAAAAATAAATAAATAAAAAATAGGGAAGAGAAAAGTCAAGAGGCCCCTAATGATCAACATAAGGGAAAGACAAATGAGCCAACTTGAGATTTTTTAGCATTATCATCACAAAGAAGAAATTCTGGATTTTTCTTATTTAATATCTTCAAGGCAAATTGATCCAATCCCGTGGCTGATGAAGTTTTGAACCCTTTTTTCTTTTTTTCTAATATCCATTGAAAATTTGTGTGTTTCTGCTTGAGCCGTACGAGATGAAATTTTCATATACGGTTCTCGGAGGGGGAGTCGGGCTAGTTACCTATCTCAATAAAGTATATGATTGGTTTGAGGAACGTCTTGAGATTCAGGCAATTGCGGATGATATAACTAGTAAATATGTTCCTCCTCATGTCAACATATTTTATTGTTTAGGAGGAATTACACTTACTTGTTTTTTAGTACAAGTTGCTACTGGTTTTGCTATGACTTTTTACTACCGACCAACCGTTACAGAGGCTTTTTCCTCCGTTCAATATATAATGACGGAGGCCAACTTTGGTTGGTTAATCCGATCAGTTCATCGATGGTCAGCAAGTATGATGGTTCTAATGATGATCCTGCACGTATTTCGCGTGTATCTCACAGGTGGATTTAAAAAACCCCGTGAATTAACTTGGGTCACAGGTGTGGTTTTGGCTGTATTGACTGCATCATTTGGTGTAACTGGCTATTCTTTACCTTGGGATCAAATCGGTTATTGGGCAGTAAAAATTGTGACAGGTGTACCTGAAGCAATTCCGGTAATAGGATCCCCTTTAGTGGAGTTATTACGTGGAAGTGCTAGTGTGGGGCAATCCACTTTGACTCGTTTTTATAGTTTACATACCTTTGTATTGCCTCTGCTTACTGCCGTATTTATGTTAATGCACTTTCCAATGATACGTAAGCAAGGTATTTCGGGTCCTTTATAGGGAAGGCATATCATAGAAAATTGGAATTCTCATATATCATATAGGGTAGGTTGTGGTATTTCATTGCTAGAAACATGGGTTATTGTAAAATAAGACATGTCATTTGGATACTTCTCTTCAACTATTAAGTATTTTGATACAAATAGTTGAAGTTAATTTTATGAAAGAAAATAAGGCGGATTATGGGAGTGTGTGACTTGAATTATTGATTTGGCCATGCAGATAGAGAATTGGATCTGCCGCATTAGAATTCACGACCAAAGGTGTCTCCGCATCCAATCAACACGTAAGTCCCCTATCTAGCAAGGATAGGCTGGTTCACTCGAGGAGAATATTTTCTATGATCATACCCCAACCATGTCATACATGAGCAGGCTCCGTAAGATCCCGTAGAGTATAAATGGAATAAGTCATGTGATATGATCCAATTCTATATTTATTACACTTACTTTTTATTATAGTATGGAAATGCATTCATTTTCTTTGCATCGATTTCGATCCGCAATATTATCGGAGTAAAAGAAGGGATCTAAGGAAGAAAGTAGGCTAAACTTTTTAATTTTTTATTAGTAACAAGTAAATACTTTGTTTGGACGTAAGAAACTTGCGATATTGAGGGGATAAACACCAACTAATCAAGAGACAATCCACAAAGCAATTGATCATGATCAAATTTGTAAGCCCACTTGGATATTGAGCATTTACGCATAAGAATAGGATTCTTTTCAATGAGTAGTTATAGGCGAAACTTCGGAAAAGATAATCTGATAAAGCTTTTCTTACCTTGAGTCATTGAGTCATTATATAACTTATTCTATTGTGGATCCTCCACGGTCTTATTTCTTTCATTCTTGCTCGAGCCGGATGATGCAAAATTCTCATGTCCGGTTCCTTTGGGGGATGGATTTTAAAGAATTCACCTATCCCAATAACAAAGAAACCTGACTTAAATGATCCTGTATTAAGAGCAAAATTAGCTAAAGGGATGGGACATAATTATTATGGGGAACCCGCATGGCCCAACGATCTTTTATACATTTTTCCAGTAGTAATTCTAGGTACTATTGCATGTAATGTAGGTTTAGCGGTTCTCGAGCCATCAATGATTGGTGAACCGGCGGATCCGTTTGCAACTCCTCTGGAAATATTACCCGAGTGGTACTTCTTTCCTGTATTTCAAATACTTCGTACAGTACCCAATAAGTTATTGGGCGTTCTCTTAATGGTTTCTGTCCCAACAGGCTTATTAACAGTACCCTTTCTAGAGAATGTCAATAAATTCCAAAATCCATTTCGTCGCCCGGTAGCTACGACCGTTTTTTTAATCGGTACTGTAGTAGCTCTTTGGTTAGGTATTGGAGCAACATTACCCATTGATAAATCCTTAACTTTAGGTCTTTTTTAGGGATTTTTCAGGTTGATTCATTCAACCATGAAGTTCCTGCATGGGTATCTAGGAAATAGCTACCTCTAAGTGAATCTTTCCTAGATACCCAAAATCTATTTTATTATGATCCATTTCGCGAAAATATAGATTGTGCCAAAAATACAAAATTGTTTTCTTTTTATTTTAACTCGAAAAAGAAAAAGAGGAATAGAATTTTAATGGATTTAAAGCGAGAACTTGTTCTTAGGTAAATCAATTGGGAGATGCTTCTCTAGAGTGGCCCATATAAGTTTTCTATCTTCCATACGAAAGTTGTCAATTCTCATAAGATCTTCTTCAGTCTTACTCAAAAGGTCCAATAGTGTATGTATATTGGCCCTTTTGAGACAATTATACGTTCTAGAAGGCAATTCTAATTGATCAATAAAAATACAATTCAATGGAATTCCTTTTTTGTTTTTCTTTAGATTTGTGAATCTTTTTTGAAAGGTTAAAAGGGATGGAGTAAACCTGGTTTTATTTTCTTCGAAACTAGTGCCCTCTTCCTCTGCGTGTAGAAAAGGAAGAAATAAATCAATCAAATTACGAGAAGCTTCATAAAGCGCTTCTTTAGGGGTTAAACTTCCATTCGTCCATATTTCTAGAAAAAGGATCTCGTGTTTTTCATTTCCATTCCCACAAGAAAAAATACTATAATTCACATTTCGAACAGGCATGGATACAGCATCTATAGGATAACTTCCATCTTGAGAGTTCTTTCTGAGTTCCATATGATATCCGCGATCTCTCTTGATCTGTAACTCAATACAGAAATCAATAGGGGCTCTCAAGTTAGCTATAGGTTGTGTCATATCAACGATTTCTACGGAAGGCGGTAAGATTATATCTTGAGCGGTTATGTATCTAGGACCTTTGACACAAATTGATGCGTCTCTAACTCCATAGAGATTACTTCTCAATACAATTTCTTTCAAATTTAGTAAAATTTCTTGTATAGATTCTTCAATACCTACTATTGTAGAATATTCGTGTGGCACATTCTCAAATTTTGCGCGTGTTATACATGTTCCTTCGATTTCTCCAAGTAAAGCTCTTCGCAAGGCAATACCGACAGTATCTGCTTGACCTTTTCTAAGTGGGGACAGAATGAAACGACCATAATAAAGACGCTTACTATCTACTCTTGATTCAACACACTTCCACTGTAGTGTTTGGGTGGATCCTGTTACCTCCTCTCGAACCATAATAGACTAGTATTTATTTGATCATTGACTCATTTATTTCTCTTGAAAGCAGTTTCATTCTTTTACAGACGTCTTTTTTTAGGAGGTCGACATCCATTATGTGGCATAGGTGTTACATCGCGTATACAACTTAACCGTACACCACTTTTAGCAATGGCTCGTAATGCGGCATCTCTTCCGCTACCAGCCCCTTTTACCATAACTTCTGCTCGTTGTAAACCCACCGTACGAATAGCATCTACTGCTGTTCTTTGACCGGCATAGGGTGATGCTTTTCTTGAGCTTTTGAATCCACAAGTACCTGCGGAGGACCAGAAAACCACCCGACCTTGCGGGTCTGTAACAGTTATAATGGTATTGTTGAAACTGGCTTGAACATGAATAACTCCTTTTGTTATTCTACGTGCACTCTTCCGTAAACTAAAACGTGCATTCCTACGCAAACCAATACGCACTCTCTTACGGGAACCTATTTTTGGTATAGCTTTTGTCATATTTTATTATCTCATAAATATGAGTTAGAAATAACAAAAAGAAAAAAATACAAAGATATCCGTTTCAGGGTTAAATATATCCTTTACTTTTATTTTTTTATTTGGAATTTGGACATTTTTGTGGGTACTTTTTTTCCTTTTTAGAAAGGAAAGCTCCTTTTTCGAAAGATTACCCCTGTCTTTGTTTATGCTTCGGATTGGAACAAATGACTCTAATTTGCCCATGCCTACGAATCAGTCGACATTTTGTACAAATTTTACGAACGGAAGCTCTTATTTTCATATTTAGGTATTCCTTTCTTAAACTATGAATCTACTCTTTTGGAAAAAATAAGCAGCCTCTTCACTTAAATTTTGAAATTTCGAATTTATTATTCTAGAAAACCTAATCCTTTGAATCTTTGGTATCCTTCAAATCTTCAGTATCCTTCGAGTCTTCGGTACGCTTCGAATCCTTATGGGGAAGTCTATAAATTATACGTCCCTTGCTTGAATCATAACGACTTACTTCAATTTTGACCCTATCCCCCATCAGTATTCGTATAGAACTGGACCGGATTTTTCCTGAAATATAGCCCAGGATGATGGTGTCATTCTCTAAGCGAACTCGGAACATTCCGTTGGGTAAGGCTTCCGTAACTAAACCTTCGAAAGTAACTTTTGCTTCTCTCGGTTTTTTTTTTTCTCTCATATTTTTTTCTCCTATTTTGAAAATAAAAATAGAAAAATAGGAAGTTCGAGATAGAATTCGGGTACTATAGGCGGGGCCATTACCATATATAACATAAGACTTCTCCCCCAATTCTGTTTAGTCGAGCTTCTCGATCTGTCATTATACCTTGAGAAGTAGAAAGAATAGCAATTCCCATTCCGCCCAAAACCTTAGGAATTCCTTGATAGTTAGCATAAATTCGTAAGCCAGGTCGGCTGATACGTTTTAAAAAGGTTCTAGTTCTATATATTCCCTTTCTAGTCTTTTTCTTTTGATGTCGCAAAGTTGAAACCAAGAAATATCTGTTACTTTCTTGATGTTTCCGAACACTTTCAATAAAACCCTCTCGTAGAAGTATTTTAACAATGTTTTCGGTAATATTTGTAGATATTACTCGAACAGTTCCTTTTTTACTCATGTCTGCGTTTCTTATAGAGGTTAGTAAATCAGCAATAGTGTCCTTGCCCATAAGACTCTAATTCTAGGTTCCTCCTAATTTTTAGATAATCAACATGTTTTCCTTTTTCTTTAAATTTTGGATTTTAAAGCATATACGTAAAAACACAATCTACTAATTTATTCTTTGATCTATATCTGGTCTACTAGTATTTATAATACTTCAGGAGCTAATGAAACTATTTTAGTAAAATTCAATTCTCTCAATTCTTCGGCAATCGCGCCAAAAACTCGAGTTCCTTTTGGATTTCCTTTTTGATCAATGATAACTGCTGCATTGTCATCATAGCGTATTATTATACCGTCTTCACATTTGAATTCTTTACATGTACGTACAATTACAGCTCGAATTACTTCAGATCTTTCTAGAGGCATTTGGGGCACTGCGTCTTTGATTACAGCAACAATAACATCACCAATACGAGCATATCGCTGATTACCAGCAGCGCCTATGACTCGAATACACATCAATTTTCGAGCTCCACTGTTATCCGCTACATTTAAAAGGGTCTGAGGTTGAATCATATTATTTGGATTTCAATTTGTTATTTCATTCACTGCAAAGGGATGAAAGAAATATTGTCTTTCCAGAAGGAAAAACCCGGGGTTTTTTATCTTCAATACCCCTTTTTGGGGTTCTATATCTCTAATCTAAGAAATTGACTTCGTATGGGCATTTTACTGGCAGCTATGGAGATAGCTGCTCTAGCTACAGTTTCAGATACTCCGCTCATTTCATAAAGTATTCGCCCTGGTTTAACAACGGCTACCCAATATTCGGGGGATCCTTTTCCCGAGCCCATACGTGTTTCTGTAGGTCTTATTGTAACTGGTTTGTCGGGAAATATACGTACCCATAGTTTTCCACCACGACGTGCATATCGTGTCATTGCTCTTCGTCCTGCTTCTATCTGTCTCGCTGTGATCCAAGCGGGTTCAAGTACTTGAAGAGCATATCTACCAAAACAAATACGATTGCCTCGGCAGGATTTTCCCTTCATTCTTCCTCTATGTTGTTTACGAAATCTAGTTCTTTTGGGGTTATAGTCGATGGTTCTTTCTTAGTTCCATCTCTACTCCAAAACTGGACATGAGAGTTTCTTCTCATCCAGCTCCTCGCGAATGAAAGGAGAAAGCGTTCAAATTTCTCTAATTCCATAATATTCAAAAATATTACGGATAGATACACATCAATATATAATAGAATTTTTTTTTTTTGAATTTCTTAAAATAGAAAAATATATATTCAAGAAAGAAGATCTAGAATATATCCAAATTCTATATTTGTAGATAATGTAATCTCTCTTTTTTTTAAGGGAATATCTTTATTTTTACCTTTATTGAATCTTTTTACCTTTATTGAATCATAGTAAAGTATTCTAATCCAATAAAGATTTCGCGGGCGAATATTAACTCTTTCTTGTCTTATTTGTTAATTTATAACCTTACCAAATAAAGCAATTTTTTTGGTTTGTTCCGCCATCCCACCCCATGAAGTATTAGGATTCTTTTCAATAAAATAAATCCTATGCAGTCATAGGTTTTGTCGTTCCCACAGCTTCTCCTTTAATGGTTAGGTTTGAATTCTGCAATGGAGTTTCCAAACTTTCCGAGTTAATTCTCTCAGTTTTATTAACCCGGGCTACTCTTTATTATTGCTTTCCATTTTTATTTATTGTTTCAAAATTACGATTTCCAATTCTCTCTTATTTTTATTATTTTATTATATTGAATTGATGCTTTATCACATTGCCTTTTATGATATAATTCATAGACCATACACATTGGAATCTTATATCTTTTTTATTCTTCTTCTTTCTATCTATCATCCCTCCTTTTATCCACATCCCTTTAGTTTTGTTTCACAACCTAGAATCTAGTTTCTTTTTTAGAGAAAAAATGCAGTTGCTACAACTATATGATAGATCTATTCATTTATGATAGATGTTTTTATTCACATAGTGACTGTTTCTTAGTTAGGATCTCGACAATACGAAGCAATAGGTTGGTTTTTAGTTAATTTTCTATATTTAATTACTAAGTTTTTTTCTATTTTTAGTAGGGTTCGGTTAATTTTTTTTTTTTGAATTTCCATTTTTTCCCCTAAAGAAAAAACTAACGAGTCACACACTAAGCATAGCAATTATATTAAAAGATTTATCAATTTTCATTAAATCTTATAGAAAGAGGTATAATTTCTTCTTTTTTTTTCAGGGATTTTTGGAAAAAAAAAGCTCTTGTCTTTTTTATTCTATCACTGGCCAGAATGAGAAGACAGGGTTAGTTATTCTTCTTCTATGAATATCCAAATTTTTACACCTAATACTCCATAGATAGTTCGAATTGGATAGCAGCAATAATCAATTTTAGCGCGAATTGTTTGGAGGGGAAGTCTACCCTTTTTGATGCATTCGGCACGTGCAATTTCTTTCCCTCCTAGACGACCTGCAATTTTGATTTTTACTCCCTTTATATCTGCTTTTTTAGTTAATTCAATGGCTTTTTTCATTGCCTTTCGGAATGAAACTCTATTTTTTAATTGGAAAGCTATATATTCTGCAAGAATGTTAGGTTGTCTATAAGGTTCTTTTACTTTTTCGATAGCAATATTAAGTCTCCGGTTTACAGAATTCACTTCCTTTTGGATATCTTTCTCTAATTCTTCGATTGCTCCCTTTTTCTTTAATAAATTTGGGAATCCAATATGAATTATAACGTGAATTGTATCGATTTCTTTTTGAATTTCTATATGTGTAATTACTTCAGAACTTGAGTCTGAGTCTATTTTTCTATTTGAGCTTTTTTTCCTATTCTTTTGTATATAGTTCTTGATACAATTCCGTATTTTTTTATCTTCTTGTAGACCTTCAGAATAATTTTTTGGTTGTGCGAACCAAAAGGAATGGTGATTTTGGGTTGTACCAAGTCTGAAACCGAGTGGATTTATTTTTTGTCCCATATTTTTCTATTCTATTTTTTTTTTTTTTTTACTGGGAATCGAAATCTTAGGTTGATCTAAAGGTTATTTAGATTTCTTTACTATATTTAGTACAATTGTTATATGACACATGGTTTTTTTTATAGGATAACCGCGTCCTCGAGCCCGGGGTCTGAATTTTTTCATAATAGTACTCCTATTGACTTCGGCTTTTGTTATGAATAAATTCGCTTTGTCGAAATCCCTATAATGAGTAGCATTTGCTGCTGCTGAATAAATCAACTTTAAGATGGGATAAGATGCTCGATAAGGCATGAGGTTCAGTATCATAACAGTTTCCTCGTAGTAACGCCATCGAATCTCATCAAGAACTCTTTGTGCTTTGAAAACAGACATATGTATGCGTTTTTGTGCTTTGAAAACTCGTTCGAACTTAAGTAGACGATCAGTTGGAACCTTTCTTGCGAGTTTCCGTAGCCCATTCTTCTTCTTCTTTATTCTAGGGGTATACTTTACCAATTTGAAACTTGTCATAAATAAGGTTATTCCCCGCCTACCTTTACTTTATTTGAATTCTATAAATTTTGTTTATTCTGAATCTTTCTATTCTGAATTCAGTTAACGACGAGATTTAGTATCCTTTCTTGCACTTTCATAACTCGTGAAATGCCGAGTAGGCACGAATTCCCCCAATTTGCGACCTACCATAGGATTTGTTATGTAAATAGGTATATGTTCCTTTCCATTATGAATCGCGATTGTATGGCCAACCATTGCGGGTAGAATGCTAGATGCCCGGGACCACGTTACTATTGTTTCTTTCTCCTCCTTCATATTGACCTTTTCGATTTTTGTCAATAAATGACGAGCTACAAAAGGATTCGTTTTTTTTCGTGTCACAGCTGATTACTCCTTTTTTTTCATTTTAAAGAGTGGCATCCTATGTCCACTATCTCGATCGAAGTATGGAGGTCAGAATAAATAGAATAATGATGAGTGGAAAAAATAGAAAATCCTTTAGCTGGATAAGGGGCGGATGTAGCCAAGTGGATCAAGGCAGTGGATTGTGAATCCACCATGCGCGGGTTCAATTCCCGTCGTTCGCCCATCGCATTATTGCAATGCAATTTTCCATATTCCTAGTTACGTATTTACTTACGGCGACGAAGAATAAAACTATCACTATATTTTTTCCTTTTCCTAGTTCTTCTTCCAAGCGCAGGATAACCCCAAGGGGTTGCGGGTTTTTTTCTACCAATGGGGGCTTTCCCTTCACCGCCCCCATGGGGGTGGTCCACGGGGTTCATAACTACCCCTCTTACTACGGGGCGTTTACCTAGCCAACACTTAGATCCGGCTCTACCCAAACTTTTTTGGTTCACCCCAACATTACCTACTTGTCCGACTGTTGCTAAGCAGTTTTGGGATACCAAACGGACCTCCCCAGATGGTAATCTTAAAGTGGCCAATTTACCCTCTTTTGCAATCAGTTTCGCTACAGCACCCGCTGCTCTAGCTAATTGCCCACCCCTTCCACGTGTGATTTCTATGTTATGTATGGCCGTGCCTAAGGGCATATCGGTTGAAGTAGATTCTTCTTTTTTCTCAAAAAACCCCTTCCCAAACTGTACAAGCTTCTTCCAAAGCATACGGCTTTCTAGATGTATATGACGATCTCTAGACAGATGGATCTTATATGA